TTTATAGGGGCTTGGAGGTTTTTCCTATTATTATTTCTCAGTTTAAGCTAGCGATGGAAATAAGAAAGGCTAGGTAGCTGGCTTTCTTGGGATTGCTCGCTGGCTGACTATGACGATTGCCCTCACTCGAAAGCCGCTTCCAATAAGATTGTTTTCAACATTCCCCCCCACCATTAGAGTTGGGCTTATGGTTGAGCCTCTTATTGCGTAGTCCGCTTTTTTTTTTAGAAAGCAAAGAGGCGAGCTTTAAGACGTTCTTTAATCCTTGTTGTACTTTCGGGTTGGACTCCAGTCCTCGTCCTCCCTTGCCTGCCAGCACACCTGAAGGAAAGGATACCGGTATAACACAAACAAATGAACCGCAATCACCACAAGCAATCAACGATTCAAAATGACAAAAGAACGGGGCATAGGAGATAGAGGCGGAGTCTTGGCTGTAGTTAATGGGAGGACTAAGAGTAGCAGTAAGAATAATAAAAGGAAAGCAGTAGAGAATAGAAAGCGTCTTGTCAGAGCATATGTAGCTTCTGATATAGGAGCTTGAGCAGGAACACGAGTAGGAGCTCTTGTTCGTTCCCTTGTTAGCTAGTCTTTCCTCGCAAGCCACCAAGCCTTATCTTCGTCTCTGAATTGTTGCCTTCCCTTCGATCGAGTTTTCCATTTTTTTTTTTTCTTTTTTTGTCACATATAGGTATAGGCGAATAAAAGATAACGATTTTCGAAGCTGTGCTAATAGTGGTCAAAAATAAGGTAAGAAGAAGTTTTAATAAAAAATACGGGGAAGTATTCCATTTTCCAATGTTCGACCAATCACTCGTCCAGGGCCTTCCTCGCGGTCAGGCAACTCTTTCCTCGTCGGCAATCCCAATCACTTGCTGAGACAAGCTCTCCTCCAATTTTTGCACTGCTTCCGGTTGATGGCTATTATGCCTCTTCCTGCTCAAACTCAAACTCATAAGCCAAGACTCCTATTCCGGGTAGTGTTTTTGATAGTCCTTTGCTCTTTACAAACCCCTGACTCGTTCATTCACTCGCTTGGATTCAGTCTCGTTCGGTTGTTGATTAGTTCATCGGTAGTTGGTTAGATAGTCGTGGTTGGGTTATTCACTTGGAGTTGCTTGGTCACTTCCTGGCATTATTTAGCCTTTCGGGTGTTGGGTAGTTTCTCGGGTGGTGTCTTGTATTGTGGTTGGTTGCAGCAGTTGATTCACTCCTTCCTCAGCATTCGTCGATTGGTGGCGTGGGAAAGGGGCATTCGATCACGGGCAAAGATGTCGATGCAATTCATTATGCAAGTTATGAATTCAAGGTAGAGGGGTTGCCTGATTCACCAGTCTTTCCTTCATTCCAATCTTGGGGCGGACTCCCATGATTCCTTTCCCAGTGTCTATATTCCCCCCTCATCCGAGGCTCAGACTTAACCTCCATCCCTTTTTATTATATCAATAGGGAGCTCATCCATCCTTCCTGCCATAAGCTGATGATCTCCTAGCGCGAAAGCCATTGATCGATAGTTATACAAGGCGATCGGAGATCCCTACAGAAGATAGCTTTCAGGAGCCCGATGCTTAAACTCAAATTGCGCGATGAACTCATCAGATGAACTACTACAGGAAAGAAGACCAATTTGACCGAAGACCCTAGAGACCGTTACAAGACAGCTCGACCGGGGAGTAGCATATCTTTCAAGAGAAAAATTCGGTTACAAGGTATTCGCCCTAATTGAATAAAAGCTATCTTGAATAAAAGAAGGGAACCGTATTCGTGGACAGATGAGCGTTTTCGCCCGTTTACAAAAGTGAATACCGAAACAGACAATTCCAGATGCCCTCAGACGGATGCCACTAAAAAAGCCGATTATCGCATGTTTTTAGAGGCCATACTTTACCCATCCGACCCCTTAAACTCGCGATTTAGAAAATAAAATAGACCATTCAGGACTTTTTCCTCATGTCGCTACCAGCTACAGATCAGATATGACCGGTTGAAGAAAGAAGAAAAGATCGATGAACGATTAAGCGAGACTTTGCCTTAGAGACCAATGAAATGCGACCGGGAAGCTTTATTACACAAAAGTTTTTTGAAGACTTCTTGCTTCTGTTTCCCTGCTTACTATTGCTATCACCTCAACTGCTTTCGACTTGCTCACTTAGAATGAAGATCAATAATAATAATGGGCGGAAAGGCTTTACACAAGACCACAGAGCGAGAGAGAGAGCCTTCGCTTACCTGCTTAACCGTGCCCTCCTATCGTACCTATATCCCCTTTCCTTCAGTTACATTCAGTCTAAGTTCTGCTTCCAACTACCGATGGGAGAAGGCTTGGACGTATAGCAAGATTAAATAAGAGGTATGGCATACGGTAATGGTATATAAAATGAAAGGCTGGAAACAGAGCTGGAGATGAGCGCTAGCCAATGGTTAATACTTCAGAAAGCACCTTAGCAATTAAATTACCAGTAATGCCCCTATCGACCTCAGTCTTGTTTTTTGCTAGCTT